AGTTGATCATTCGGACCTTTCAATTCATAGATGTAGATCTGGGACCTATGAATGGGGATATTCCCGTTCCCGAAACTCACACAGAAAAAAGAAAGTGAGTTAGACAAAAAGAAAAGCAACTTGGACAAAAAAGGAAGTGACTTGGGCAAAAAGAAACGAAGTGGCTTAGACAAATCTTTTTTGTCGAAAACCTCAGACCAATCAATCAAATTCAAATATTGATTAATACGTCGTAATCGATCAAACATTACTTGAAAAACTTGAAAACGGCTCTTCTGCTCAGAAACGAAATGTTCCAAATGTTCCTGGAAATTCTTGCTCCCATTGGATCCTTTGTATCTATATGCATCAAGATCCCGATTCATGGATCTCTCGGTTCGAGAAATTAAAATAAGAGGATCGAACCATTTCTTCTGACTCTTTTTCAAATTCGATAAATGTTGGTTGATCCTATATTTCATTATAGTTCTATGATTCAGAGTATCCTTTACTATTCCTATTTGATCCCTTTGAATTCCATATTCGAAGTTGCGATCGGATCTATTCATTAAAAAGAATCGATTCAATACATTTCTTATGTACCCATAGGTACTATATTGGATTTGAATCAGATTTCGGATCAATCTATATTGATTGGCTGACTCCATTATGTTGTTGCTAGCAAATACCACTTGTGAATCTTCCAAATCATTCCCGCAGGAGATCCGGACCCCTTTTTTTCTGATCCTTCGAGAAAAAGATTTATCCTCTTCATAAAAAATAGGAGGTAGAACCAATAAAGATTTCTTTTTCGATTCATCCCTGGAGTTGAATACCTCATTCAAGAATTGTTTTTGATCCAATCCGTAGGCATCAATAGAAAAGGCAAATCCCTTATGATACACCAGATCCGGCTCGGTTATTGATAGAATGAATAGATCTGCCATTTCTTGAAATCTCTCTTCTGATTCAAAATCGTGGTGTAACGTGTATCCTCCCCTGTTCCGGGCATGGAATAGATGAAATAAATCAAAAAATGAATTTTTGTTCAAGAATGAAATCTTATTGGAACTGCCCATATTCGGTTCATCCTTCGGAACCATGTCACATCCCGGATCTGATGAAATGGGATGAATTGAGACGGTCTTTTGTAAATACGCAATTATCTTGAATATATTAACCATTTCTTTATTTTCCGATCGCCTGGAAGGGACAAAAGAAAAATCTTGTTGTTTCTTCAACAATTTTGGATCTCTAGTGGACCTCTCAGTAGGATTCGAACCCAGATGAAGTTCTGACCATCTATCAGAGAAAAAAGAACGAACGGATCTTGTAGGATTCCCAAGAAATTCTTCGATTTTTTCCGGAAGCAGATGATTAATCATCTGCTTCTCACGTTCCGTGAATAGCCGGGACATTGAGGAATAGCCAGAAAGGCATTTCGGGAATCGGTCTGATTCTATCTCTGTTCGTTCCGTTTGAAGAAAGGAAGGATCCCAAAGAATCGATCTTTCTTTTAGTTGTTGAATCTTTATTTGATTGATCAATGTATGATATTCCGAATCCTCATTACTAATGGAATCCAAACGATCTCTGGATTGATCAGAAGATCCTTTCAGTTGGCTAGCATCCGTTACTTGAACGAAACTAGATTTTGTGGAATCATATTGAATATTTGACGATACATTCCGTACCTTGCTAAAAAACCGATCCAACCACACATTGTCTAACCAAATCAAATTCTCTCTCCATACGTTCCTCAAAAAATCCGATTCGTGCGGATTCTTCCCCCAACTAATGAAGAGATCTTGGCGGAATTGCCACATATGATATTGAGCACAATTTTGCAAAGAAATAGCCCACTTGTTTCTCGAGAAGAGACGGGAAACATGCTCAATATCATTTGATTGAATAGTTGACCCAGCCCCTTGTTGTTTGAAGAAACCCTCCACTTCAATTGGTATTTTTTCACGAAAAGCAGACATGAGATAAGAAATCCAGTGTTTCACTAAGATTTCGAATAGCGGTCCCGAATTCAAGTTGATTGTATTTCGCCTCTTCCTCAGAGAAAGAAGATCAAACAATTCCCAATCGCGGTCCTTGCGGGTCGGATCATCCATATAATATACAAAAAGAAACTCCAGATATTTGAGATCTTTCTCTTTGAATAAGATCTCAATTCCAGCGGCGGTTTCATTAGATATCTTACAACTAGAATCCCTCCTTTTTCCGATCCAGTTCCTCCACCACCGCGAACCCCAGTTAGATTTAGGGATGCTACACTTTTTAGTTATTGGGCGAACCCAAGTACTCTCTTTCGGATTCAGGAACCGACCCTCAAAGATCTTTTTTCCTTTTGGAAGATAGAGGTGCGAAACAATCACCCTATTGATATTGGTGATATTGGAAGACCCAACGGATTCTTCCAATGTATCATTTCTGGGTCCAATGGAATTCATAGGTATAGGAAGAAGCCCCATCAAATAGAGATTTTTGCTTTTGACCATATTGCGATTATTAA